GGATTCCTCAAAAAGAGAATCCTTTATTTTCAAGACTCGCTCGTTTTTCATTAACATTGAATCATATGCTTTATTTGAATTCTGATGAGAAATAAAAAAAAAAAAAAGAAATAGTAAAATGATTTTTTCTTCATCGAATGACTATTCATCTATTAGTATTAGGTTTTCAGAAAATAGGGGCATAAAGAATCTATGAAAAAATCTTGGTTCAATTTAATGTTGTCTAACAAGAAGTTAGAACATAAGTGTGGATTAAGTAAATCAATGGATAGTCTTGATGCTCTTGGACATACCAGTGGAAGTGAAGAAACTATTCGAAAAGATGCGGATAAAAAGATTCCTAGTTGGGACAGTTATAGTTTCAGTAATATTCATTATCTAAATTATTTATTTGATAGCAGGAATCTTTGGAGTTTGATCTCTGATCATACTTTTTTAGTTAGAAAGAGTAATGGTGACACTTATTCTGTATATTTTGATATTGAAAATCAAATTTTTGATATTGACAATGCTAATTCTTTTTCGAGTGAACTACCTAGTTATTTGAATAGTGGGTCTAATAGTAGTAATTACTACTATTATTATTCTTCCATGTATGATACTCAATCGAATTGGAATAATCACATTAATAGTTGCATTGATAGTTATCTTCGCTTTGAAATCAGTCTTAATAATAACATTTACAGTGATATCGACAGTTACATTTCTAGTTTCATTTGTACGGAAAGTACAAGTAGTATTGAAAATGGAAATTTTAGTATCAAAACTAGTAGCAGTTATTTCAATAAAATAGAAGAATCTAATGATTCCGATCTAAATACAAAATACAAACACTTATGGGTTCAATGTGAGAATTGTTATGGATTAAATTATAAAAAATTTTTTAGTTCAAAAATGAATATTTGTGAATACTGCGGATATCATTTGAAAATGAATAGTTCAGATAGAATTGAACTCTTTATAGATCCTGGCACTTGGGAGCCTATGGATAAACATATGATTTCTATAGACCCCATTGAATTTCATTCAGAGGAGGAACCTTATATAGATCGCATTTCTTTTTATCATAGAAAAACGGGTTTAACTGAAGCTGTTCAAACGGGCGTAGGTCAACTAAACAGTATTCCCATAGCAATTGGAATTATGGATTTTCAGTTTATGGGAGGTAGTATGGGATCCGTAGTAGGTGAGAAAATAACCCGTTTGATCGAGTATGCTACTAATCGATCTCTACCTGTCATTATTGTGTGTGCTTCTGGAGGAGCACGCATGCAAGAAGGGAGTTTGAGTTTAATGCAAATGGCTAAAATATCTTCTGCTTCATATGATTATCAATCAAAGAAAAAGTTATTTTTTGTATCAATTCTTACATCTCCTACAACTGGCGGAGTTACAGCAAGTTTTGGTATGTTGGGAGATATCATTATTGCTGAACCTAATGCCTACATTGCGTTTGCGGGTAAAAGAGTAATTGAACAAACATTGAAAAAGACAGTACCCGACGGTTCACAAGTGGCTGAGTATTTATTCCATAAGGGCTTATTCGACCCAATTGTACCACGTAATCTTTTAAAAGGTGTTCTTACTGAGTTATTTCAGCTACACGGTTTCCTTCCCTTGAATCAAGATTCAAAAAAATAATTTCGAAAAAATTGAAATTCTTCATTTTCAAATGGAAATATAACATTAGCTTCAGTTATTTTTATTTGTAGCAAATACACATTTAGTTCATTATAATGAAAAAAAACTAAGAAGATGGTGTTTTCTTTGGAGACATCAGCCATAAGTGTAGTAAGAGTCAGAAATTTTGGATAATGACTTTTTGTCCCGGATCCTTTTTTTATTCTATCTCTCTTCCTGATTAGGAATAAGCATTCCTATATCGACAAGATAAAAACGAATTTCTTTCTCCTTATGAGAAATTAAGGAAATAAAATTTTTTCCATTCTTTTGACATATTCATTATTCATATATAGAACAACGAAAAAGAGATAAAAAAAAGATATCGAAAAAATGAAAAGAAAAGACTAAAGAAAAAGAAAGAAGAAATCTTAAATCAAATAAATAAAATAGAAATATTCAAATAACAAATAAGAAGAATATAGAAGTTCTTTTTCTTTAGCGAGAACTCCCGGTTTTTCACTAGAAATCCTTGTTTGTTGGATAAGATTGGTTAAAATAGGAAACTCATAAGAAACTCTTTTCTATGCTTTACCTTTCAAAAAACCTTTTTTTTTGAAAGGTAAAGCATAGAAAAGACGATGAAGATAAGGATGGGAGAATAAGAATCCAATTTCTTATTTATTAAAGGGGATTCTCATACATATTCGTGTCGAAAGAGGAATAGATATACTTTATTGAGTTCTACATTTGTTATTGATTATTCAATTTATTAAATTAAATACTTCATATTAATATATTAATATTCTATTAATATTATCTTAATATTCTTTCTCATTTCTTTTTAATTTTTAATAGATATTTAATAGATTAATATTAATAATGAATAGATAGACTTATTAGAATATATCTTTATAATTAGAATGAGAATTTATAATAGGTACAAATATGAAATTGAGGTACCCATTCTATGATAGATTTGAACTTTCCCTCTATTTTTGTTCCTTTAGTAGGCCTAGTTTTTCCGGCAATCGCAATGGCTTCTTTATCTCTTTATGTCCAAAGAAATAAGATTGTCTAAATACGATGAAATCTCATCAATTTATTTCAACACTGGATCATCATACAGATACTTTTTTAATGTAATATGGTAGGATATATTATATTTGGCCTTTCCGAAAACAAATGGAAGACTTGTTTTGTTATGTATGCCGATGCATAATATACGACATTAATGCATGTATATGCGGTTATAGCTTAATCAATTAAATGATGAAATTCAAAATGATCAGCAAATCTTTTTTGAAAAAGAGTTTAAATAGAAACTCAATGTATCTAACCAATTATTCCTAATTGTTTCTGTCGGAATGCTGCTAGTTGATGAAAGTTACTTCGGGATCAAGCAATAAAAGTCAAGTCAAACCCTTTTGGGTTATTCTTTCAATTCCAATCGAATGCAACTGGATCTAGTATAGTATGAACTGGCAATCAGAACATATATGGATAGAACTTATAACGGGGTCTCGAAAAACAAGTAATTTTTGCTGGGCCTGTATCCTTTTTTTAGGTTCACTAGGATTCTTAGTGGTTGGAACTTCCAGTTATCTTGGTAAAAATCTGATATCCGTATTTCCATCTCAGCAAATCCTTTTTTTCCCACAAGGGATCGTGATGTCTTTCTATGGGATCGCAGGTCTATTCATTAGTTCTTATTTGTGGTGCACAATTTCATGGAATGTAGGTAGTGGTTATGACCGATTCGATAGAAAAGAAGGGATAATGTCCCTTTTTCGTTGGGGATTTCCTGGAAAAAATCGTCGCATCTTCCTTCGTTTCTTTCTGAAAGATATTCAATCAATCAGAATGGAGGTGAGAGAGGGTCTTTTTCCTCGTCGTGTCCTTTATATGGAAATCAAGGGTCAAGGAGCCATTCCCTTGACTCGTACTGATGAGGATTTGACTCCACGAGAAATTGAACAAAAAGCTGCCGAATTGGCCTATTTCTTGCGCGTACCTATTGAAGTATTTTGAAATGAACTGAAGAATAAATCTCAACATGAGAGACATGAGAGAAGGAACTTAATACATCTCAAAAGTGGAAAGACGTATCTAGAACAATAACTATTTTGTATACGCATACACATGATGTCTGGCTTCACTCTTTAGACTAGTAAAAGGTCTAATAAGTAATAAGTAAATAAGTATAGATTCATCAAATATCCTAACATGTCTTTTGTTTTCGTAAAACAGAATTCCTATTTTTAGGCCTTTGAATTGATACCCTATCCCTGCGCTGCGGTTAGACAGTGAAATATTTCAAGGAAATAAAAGAATTAAAGAATCCGGTAGGGTTTGTCTTTAAATCCAAATTCTATTTGTTCTTTGTTGGTTCAAATGGGTTTTTAAGTCTTCATTGATAAGGAATAAATGAAAGGTAAATCGGTTACAATTTTCCTAATTGTAATCTCTGGAATATGGAAAGAATATTTCTTTTTTTTTTTTCATTTGAAAAGAGCCTTTCTTGTATGTTCTATTCTAGATCCAAAGACTCAATTTTTACATAAAAACAAAAATAGGAAAAGATTCATAGGTTTGATACCTTATTCTTGATTCTTGTTAGAGTTATAGGCTTTTGTTATATAATTCGTACTTCATATAAATCTCAGATAGAATCGACCAATGAAACAGGTTCATTAACAATTCACATCACGGATACATAATGAAAAAAAAGAAAGCATTGGCTTCCCTCCCATATCTTGTGTCTATAATCTTTTTGCCCTGGTGGGTTTCTCTCTCATTTAAGAAATGTCTAGAAACTTGGGTTATTAATTGGTGGAATACTAGGCAATCCGAAATCCCTTTGAATGATATTCAAGAGAAAAATGTTCTAGAAAAATTTATGGAATTAGAAGAACTATTCTTGTTGGACGAGATGATAAAGGAGTACTCGGAGACACATATGCAAAGGCTTCGTATAGGAATGCACAAGGAAACAATACAATTGGTCCAAAGACAAAATGAATCTCATTTTCATATCATTTTGAATTTCTCTACAAATCTAATCTGTTTCGCTATTCTAAGTGGTTATTTTTTTCTGGGTAATGAAGAACTTTTCATTTTAAATTCTTGGATTCAGGAATTTCTCTATAACTTAAGTGATACAATCAAAGCTTTTTCAATTCTTTTAGTTACTGATTTATGGATCGGATTTCACTCGACCCATGGTTGGGAACTAATGATTGGTTCGATCTACAATGATTTTGGATTGGCTCAGAATGATCAGATTATATCTGGTCTTGTTTCCACTTTTCCAGTGATTCTAGATACAATTGTGAAATATTGGATCTTCCATTTTTTAAATCGTGTATCTCCTTCGCTTGTAGTAATTTATCATTCAATGAATGAATAATTCATTAGATCTTTTGATATCAATAAAATCAGAACCTTTCTTTGTGTATAAATAAATCCTTTTTCATCTTACTTATTCTTTATACTTCTACCTTTTCAATTCAAGGTATTCATACTCTATTTTCTTAGTACAATTCTTTCAGTAGAATCAATACAATGGCAAACTTATGGATAGGGAATTCTACTAGCTACCTATCCAATTTATTGTAGAAATTCCGGGGATCAATGATTGGACCATGCAAAATAGAAATACTTTTTCTTGGGTAAAAGAACAGATGACTCGATCCATTTATGTATCGATCATGATATATGTAATAACTCGAACATCTATTTCAAATGCATATCCCATTTTTGCGCAGCAGGTTTATGAAAATCCACGAGAAGCAACTGGTCGAATTGTATGTGCCAATTGCCATTTAGCTAATAAGCCCGTGGATATTGAAGTTCCGCAAGCTGTACTTCCTGATACTGTATTTGAAGCAGTTGTTCGAATTCCTTATGATATGCAACTGAAACAAGTTCTTGCTAATGGTAAAAAAGGGGCTTTGAATGTAGGAGCTGTTCTTATTTTACCCGAGGGATTTGAATTAGCCCCACCCGATCGTATTTCTCCCGAAATGAAAGAAAAGATGGGCAATCTTTCTTTTCAGTTTTATCGTCCTGATAAAAGAAATATTCTTGTGATAGGTCCTATTCCCGGTCAGAAATATAGTGAAATCGTCTTCCCTCTTCTTTCCCCCGACCCTGCTACGAAAAAAGACGTTCATTTCTTAAAATATCCCATATATGTAGGTGGGAACAGAGGAAGGGGTCAGATTTATCCTGATGGTAGCAAGAGTAACAATACAGTTTATAATGCTACATCTGCTGGTATAGTAAGCAGAATAGCACGTAAAGAAAAAGGAGGATATGAAATAACCATAGTTGATACATCAGAAGGACGTCAAGTGGTTGATATTATACCTCCAGGACCAGAACTTCTTGTTTCAGAAGGTGAATCCATCAAGCTCGATCAACCATTAACAAGTAATCCAAATGTAGGAGGTTTTGGTCAGGGAGACACAGAAATAGTGCTTCAAGATCCATTACGAGTCCAAGGCCTTCTGTTCTTCTTGGCATCTGTGATTTTGGCACAAATCTTTTTGGTTCTGAAAAAGAAACAGTTTGAAAAGGTTCAGTTGTACGAAATGAATTTCTAGATCTAGAGATTCCTTAAAATAAAGTTGGTAAAAGTGCCAAATTCTTGTTGATTGATAGACTGATATATGATTCAAAAAATTCTATAAGTCTTTTCTTTGTTTTTTTTAGACTCTTTTTTATTTTGCAAGCTGTCTGAAACTTATTACTTGTATACCATTCCTAATGATAGAAAATAAGTATAAATAAGTATACAAATATAAAGGAATAGAATACAAGGCAAGGATAGTAAAAAGGAAAGTAAAAAAGATTTCTATTTATTTAGATTTATAGAAAGTATTCTTATTCTTTTATTCTTAGTCTTTAGAATCGTCTATTCGATTCGATACAAGACGACACAAGAAAATCCTTTTCTTGTGTCGTCTTGTATCGGGATCATTATTTTTTCTTTTCTTTTCCAAAGATTCTTATTCCTTATTTTAGTTTCCGGGTATAATTGAACAAAAAGAACTTATTAATATTAAACTCATTTCAACTTATAACTAAGGAGAAAATAACAAAAAAAGACTTCTCTTGTTTTGTTTTGGCTGAAAAGCAGATTAGATCTTTACGCATATCCAATTATTTTTTTATTATCTCATTACAGTTTTTTTTTTCTATTTCTTATTTGTTTTAATTTAGTATAAATAGTTGAGTCTAAAAAGAAAATTATTTGCAGGATTTTTCATATGGATATTTCATATGGATAAATCCATACGTATTAGATTATTCAGAAAATCGATGGATTCTTCCTTTCTTGTTGCTTCATATTCAAAATATTTAAAATAAAATATTTATATATTCTATATATATTATAGAATAGTGAATATTATGCTAAGAACGACAGAAACTATGAATCAGTCAATAGATTCAATTATTCAAAAACATTTGAATTTGAATAAAAAAGGAATACAATAAAGTGGTTTGAAACATCAGATCAAAGTCTTGATCTAAGAGTTAAGAACTCAGCGGGGTAAGGCCCTGCTGAGTTCTTAACTCTTTCATGTCTACAATCTAATCTGGTTCATATGATTATTACAGTATTACAGATACAGTATTACAGAGATGAACCCAATCCGGAATAGGAGCCGTAAAAGAAAATGCCTATTAAACCGATCACAGGAATACCAGTTACAGTACCTATCAGCCAAAGAGGAATCCTTCCAGTAGTATCGGTCATCTCCCCCCTTATTTTTCATCAAGTGGTCATGCTAAAGACAAAAACAGTCATGGATAATTATGAGGATGGTATCCTTCCGAATGAGATAAGAGAATTCCTACTATTTCTTTATTTCT